AATTAATCTTCATAAATTCGATTTCATCATAAATGCGAAATATTTATCTTAGAAAAATGACAAATAAAAAAGAAAAGTGCGGGAGAGATAAAAAGATGCAGGGTCGTTTGTCTGTTTGGCTAGTCAAACACGGGCTAGTTCATAGATCTTTGGGCTTCGATTACCAAGGAATAGAGACTTTACAAATAAAGCCTGAGGATTGGCATTCCATTGCTGTTATTTTATATGTATATGGTTACAATTATCTACGTTCCCAATGTGCCTATGATGTAGCACCAGGCGGACTGTTAGCCAGTGTGTATCATCTTACGAGAATAGAGTATGGTGTAGATCAACCGGAAGAGGTATGTATAAAAGTATTTGCTCCAAGGAGTAACCCTAGAATTCCGTCTGTTTTCTGGGTTTGGAAAAGTTCGGATTTTCAAGAACGAGAATCTTATGACATGTTGGGAATCTCTTATGAAAATCATCCACGGCTGAAACGTATCTTAATGCCCGAAAGTTGGATAGGGTGGCCTTTACGTAAGGATTACATTGCCCCCAATTTTTATGAAATACAAGACGCTCATTGAATGATAAGAAACTAATTACAACTTCGAATATTCAAGGAATATTTGTACATTTTCTTCTAGCTCAAACAGAGGAATTGAGGTTTCATTCGTATTCTTATGGATAGGCTAATAAATAAAAAGAAATAAAAGACAATACATCATTGAGATTCTCGATTTTTGAAGAGACTTTTTTATTTATTTTATTTCGGACGAGCCGAGACAATAGGACGAACAACAAGGGTTCTGTACCGTGAACTTTGTATCGCGCACATCACTTAGATGAACTCTAGAGAGTCGCATAGAAGGGAATGAAGAAATGGAATATGAAAGAGAATACAAAGAAATAAATGAAAGGGGATCGGCTTCTATTTGTACTGTAGCTGAGATGAGTCTTGGTTATTTCTATCCTTGAACTCCTCTAGACCCGTCTTTTTGTTGGGCCTTTCAACCAACTATTTTAATCTTTTAATTAAATATGTATGAAGTATTACCATTCTTTTTGAATGTGAGAAGCCGCAGTGTGAACAAATAAAAAAGAAGAGGAAAGATAAGCAAATTTTGTCTTTTACTACATTATAATAGACACATTAGAATAGACTCTTTGCTCATTTTAAAAAGAGAAAAAAATACAAAATAAAATAAATAAAGAGAGGGTTTACTCTCAGATACCTAGCTAGATAAGTATGTATTATGTCGATCCATATCAATTAATTTGTAGAGTAGATACTCATACAAATTAATCATATGCCAGGAACCAGATTTGAACTGGTGACACGAGGATTTTCAGTCCTCTGCTCTACCAACTGAGCTATCCCGACCATTACCGACGCATTATCCTCATAATACTAGATGACTTGGGTCTATGTCAATTAAAAATGAAAACAAAAAAAAACGAAAAAGTATTAAATTAAAAGTCTCGAACAGGAATTTCTTGGATCTTCAAAAGGAAGACTTTGTAAATTTCCATATGAGTAATCATATGTATTATGAATCATTCAAATCAAATAGGTATTCCTTGCTCAAGAGATTTCTACGTATATCATATATATATCAAAATATATCACACTATATCACAAGACTTGTGATAAGAGAACAAAATTCTGCTATGCTAGGATACGCTTGTAAAACGGCAAAGAATAGGATGAATGAGAAACATAAGGAACTTTGAACCACTAACAAAAAGGGTAGGATAAAATAAATAGACAGCAAACGGGCTTTTTGGGGTTGGGGATAGAGGGACTTGAACCCTCACGATTTTTAAAGTCGACGGATTTTCCTCTTACTATAAATTTCATTGTTGTCGGTATTGATATTGACATGTAGAACGGGACTCTATCTTTATTCTCGTCCGATTAATCAGTTTTTCAAAAGATTTATCAGACTATGGAGTGAATGATTTGATTAATGACTATTCTATTCGATTCTTTCTTCAACTTGGAATCGATTCACAACAATTCTTTTTATTTTTCATATTTTCATATAAATATAAATTGATTTTGCATATAATAGAAATACAAAAAATACGGGTTCGGTTCGTCTTTTTTGAGATAGTTTTTCATTAGTATACCTATAAAAAAATAGGTATATCTTGCATCCTTTCTAGAGTTTCGATATTCGATATAAGGATTCCTTTACCAACAGTCAACCCCATTTGTTAGAATAGCTTCCATTGAGTCTCTGCACCTATCCTTTCCTTTTTTTATTATTCTCGCTTGCTGAACCTTTGTTCATGTTTATTTTCGTAAAATAATAAAATAATAGGATTTGGCTCAGGATTGCCCATTTTTCATTCCAGGGTTTCTCTGAATTTGAAAGTTATCACTTAGTAGGTTTCCATACCAAGGCTCAATCCAATTAAGTCCGTAGCGTCTACCAATTTCGCCATATCCCCTTTTGTGTCTTGAGATTAGGATCTCATTAGGATGCCCCTCCTTTCCCCTTTCTCCCTC